TGAAAAAAAAAAGATATGATTCATAGAAGAATCATTAAAAATCAGAAACAAGAATCACATTCGATCCAATATTAGACCTTTAAACAGAAAGTTTTTCAAAAACACAATCTTTATTCTGATAGAATGGATATGCTCTGGGACGGAAGGATTCGAACCTCCGAATAGCGGGACCAAAACCCGTTGCCTTACCACTTGGCCACGCCCCATTTCGATTTCTATTCGACACCAATAAAGACTAATATTGGTATTGATTGTTCGTCAATTCCAGTCCAAATATCTATAAAATAAATTAGATTGTTGCTAGGATTTTGACACGTGTAGATATAGAATTAAACTTAATTTGTTGATCATTACATATAATTCAATTAAGATATTATATGAAAGTATGATTTCTTCTATTCTCTTTTGAGAAATGGAGGATTTTTGATTGGGCGAGTTCAAAGAAAAAGAAGGATTTTTTGGTCTACCTTATTTTACTTTATTTTTCCTTATATCAATAACTCAATCAAAATGCAATTATCTCCAAGAACAAAATGTCTGTTATGCTTAATATCTTTAGTTTGATCTGTATCTGTCTTAATTCTGCCCTTTATTCGAGTAGTTTTTTCGTCGCCAAATTGCCCGAGGCCTATGCTTTTTTGAATCCAATCGTGAATGTTATGCCAGTCATACCTGTATTCTTCTTTCTCTTAGCCTTTGTTTGGCAAGCTGCTGTAAGTTTTCGATAAGATCTTTAATACTATCCTAGAAAATTCATGATTTATTCGAGGAAAAAAAATCCTAAAAATTGTTAAGATCAGATAAGTCTTACAATATGAACCCTCGATTCAAACATTGAAATTCTTGGAGAGCTGCGATAAATCTGGATCATCCCATTTCCCCATTCTGACCTTTTTCCAGCGAAAGGCCCTAATAGGCTTAGCGTTACCCACAATATCGAATTGTAGGTATGAAAGAGAAAGAAAATTTTGGTAATAAAAGACTCTTATTACAAATGACTTTGAATTTCTGAACATTCTTTTCTATTTGTAGAAAGTACTTCATTTCTTGGTGTCAAAATAGGATATGTGGTATAAAAATAGAGGATCTATTCTCTTTTTTTTCAAAAAATGATTTGGAGATTGTGTAATGCTTACTCTCAAACTCTTTGTTTACACAGTAGTGATATTCTTTGTTTCTCTCTTCATCTTTGGATTCTTATCTAATGATCCGGGACGTAATCCTGGACGTGAAGAATAAAATAAAAAAGGCTTTTTCGTTTTCCTTACTTGATTTTTCAAATTTCTTAGGATTTTCTCTATTCCACGTTTAACTAAGGGTTTGGGAAATTTGAAAGATAAATAAAATATCAAGTCATCAACGGAAAGAGAGGGATTCGAACCCTCGGTACGAATAACTCGTACAACGGATTAGCAATCCGACGCTTTAGTCCACTCAGCCATCTCTCCCAATTGAAAAAAAAAAAGATAATTAATTACTATGTTACATTACACATAATGTATAAAGTAAGGTACATTACACATAAAGTAGGGGTTGAAAAAAAGTCTTTCTTTCTCTCTCTTTTTTCTCTCCCTTTATCTTTATTATATAGATATATACAACTTTTATCAGTAATTCCATTTAGATAAAGTAAGGACTTGAAAAATCCAATATAAATAAAAATAAAGAAGACCTCCTTACTTTGATTTTGTCCGAAAGAGTTTATTCCCATGGCCTGGCCTGGTCAGTACCTAGCCGGGCCCTTTTTTGTTTCAGCAAATCATAGATAAAACGATTTATCGGATTTGAAAACAAAAATGCTTGCTATAAAAGCAACAACAAAAAGACGAAGGACTATTTCCCTTCTTATATTATATAAGATCAAAGTGTTATTTCTTATTATCCTTTCTTCCTTTTTTATTTACTTTCTTTTTTACTTTACTGAAATAAAGAAAAAAAGGAAACTATGGATTCTTACACAATGCATTTTTATGTTAGGATTTCCGCGGTTTTGCTCAGCCGTGTATTTATCAAAAAAACTCCTCTAGCAAAAGAAAAGATAAAACTTGTTATTTTGTTATTTAAATGAACCCTCCTTTTCTAATATCCCCCCACGAAAAGCGTCAACACTCTAATTTTCATGATTCTTTTATGATCCTATCTTAATTACGTTCAATTCCCTTGTTCGACAAAAAGTCCATTTATATACAATAATCGGATTGTAGCGGGTATAGTTTAGTGGTAAAAGTGTGATTCGTTCTATTAACCCCCTTAATAGTTAAGGGGTCTTTTGGTTTGATTCATATTCCGATCAAAAACTTTATTTCTTAAAAGGATTTAATCCTTTACCTCTCAATAAAAGATTCGAGGAAAAATAGAAATTCTCGTGATTTGTATCCAAGGATCAATTAGAAATTGAAAAATTGGATTATGAAATTCCGAAACATAATTTTTGAATTGGATCAATACTTCCAATTGAATGAGTATAAGGAAAGGATCCATGGATGAAGATAGAAAAGTA